TTTAAAATCGTGCATTTTTTCATTTTTTTCATTTTTTTTGCAAAGATTAATTTTTCAATTTTTGCAAAATTATATTTTTTAGACACCTTGTATTTTTTACAATAATTAATATTTTATAAAGAAATTAAATTTGATAAACATAGGTTTTCTGAAAAATGGCCCAAAAAATGCAAAATCGTGCATTTTTTTTTTTTTTTTTTTTTTTCCCTGGTTTGGGAAGGGTTCAAAGTAAAAATTTGGGCCCCTTTTTTTTTTTTTTTTTTTTTTTATAAAATTTTACGTTTTATATAATCCTTTTTAGTTTATTAAATTAAACCCAATTTTTGATTATATAATTTGTACCCTTCAAAGGGATAACTTTTTGTTTAATAGAAGTAATAAGTTTAAATAAAATGTTAATGAAAAAAAAAAATAAAAACAACTGAAAATTTAATATTTGATATTCATTTTAAATAGATTGGAATTATTATTATTTAATAAATATATAATATATTTATTAAATAATAATATATAATATATATATAAATATATAATAGATATAGTTACATTATTTTACTTATTATATAATAAGTAAATTTTTATTGAAAAAGAATATATTATTATTTTTAAAAAAAAAACTTTATAAGTAATATTCTTATAAATTTATCAATGAAATTTAGTTAATTGTTATTAAATCTAGGTTTATTATATTGAGGCCTATATATATACCATGTTTACAAAATTAAAATTTAACAAAATATAATAGAAAAATTCTTAAAATTTTTTCATTTTTTTTGCACCATAAATTTATTAGTAAAAGGAAAAACTAAGGATAAGCGGGTCAACTTAATATGATGTTTACTTAAAAAAAAAAATCATAAAATTTTAAAAAAAGTTAGGATTTTTGATATAGTTTTCTAGAATAGGAAACAGTCTAGGAAAGAAGTATATTAATGAATTGTCTATTAAGGGGGATAATTTATTAATCTGAGGGAAGTTCATATAAGAAGTTATTAAAGGTTAGTCTTAAATTTTAGGGTAAATTTAATATTGATAGCTTTAGTCTTAGTAATATATGAGGAAAAGGGGTTTGAGTGAGATACCTCTTATAATGTTTATTTTTTTACAAAAGGTATCAAAGTTTGATTTTTGTTTGAAAAATTAAGTCTAATTTTTTGCTTATATGTAAATTTTTGTGTAAGTTTATTAGGTTTTAATAGCAAGATTAATTTGCAGTAAATAATTTTAAATATTAATGAAAATTAGATTTAGAAAAAATTTTTATTATTAACAAAATTTGTGCCAGCAGTTGCGGTTACTCAAATAATATAATTTAATTTTAATTAGAATTAATTAATAGTAATGAAAAATTTAAAATATAATTTATTAGGTGAAATTAGTAAATTTTAAAAAATTTAAAATATGAATTTAAGAAGTTTTATAATTAAACTAGGATTAGATACCCTATTATTAAAAATGTAAAAAAAGTTTCTAGATTAGTATTAGATATGTTCTTGAAAATTAAAAAATTTGGCGGTATTTTATTCTATTCAGAGGAATCTGTTCTATAATTGATAATCCACGAGTTAAATTACTTTTTTTAATAATTTATATATCGTCGTAGTTAGAATATTTTATTAGAATTATAATATTCAAGATTTATTTTTTAAAATAAATCAGATCAAGGTATAGTTTATAATAAAGAAGAAATGGATTACATTTAAAATAAATGAGGATTTTAAATTTAAAATTTAAATGAATAAGGATTTGATAGTAATTTAGTTAAAATTAATTAAATGATTTTAGTTCTAAAATATGCACATATTGCCCGTCGCTTTCATTTAAAATGAAATAAGTCGTAACAAAGTAGATTTACTGGAAAGTGAATCTGGAAAGAGACGAGTTAAAGCTTTGAAAAAGCATTTTAGTTACATTAAAAAGTTAGTTGTGAAAATCAATTTAACTTGAATTGAAAAAATTATTAATTTTAATTAGTTAATAATTTTTTAAAAAAATTAGTTAATTATTTTTAGTATAAATTAGAAAAAGAGATATTAATAATAGGAAATTAGTATTGTGAAAGAAATTTTAAATAATAAAATAAAGTAAAAATAAATTTTTGTACCTTGTGTATCAGGGTAAATTAAATATTATAATTATTTTAATTTCTCGAATTTAAAAGAGTTAATGAATTATTGATTTTTATTGTAAAATAAATATTTTTAATAGTTTATTAGAAATGAAACGTTATTCGTTTTTAAATATATCTAGTTATTTAAGAAAAAAATTTAATTTAATTTTTATATAATAATTAATTAATTAATAATTAATTATTTATAAATTTATATATTAAAGGGGATGAGCTTTTTAATAAAAAATTAAAAATTATTGATTAAAATAAAAATTATAGGATTTAAAATGTCTAATATTAGAATATTGTTATAATAAATTTTATATAAATAATGATTTATATTAATTTTAATTTTTATATTAAATTATTAATTTTATTAATAATTATTAAGGAATAATGATTTAATTAGTAATAATTAATATTTTAATAAATAAAATATTGTGAGATTATTAAAAGGAATTCGGCAAAGAATTTTTCACCTGTTTATTAAAAACATGTCCTTTTGAAAATAATTTAAGGTCTGACCTGCCCACTGAAATTTAAAGGGCCGCGGTATTATGACCGTGCTAAGGTAGCATAATCATTAGTTTTTTAATTGAAAGCTGGAATGAATGGTTGAATGAAAAAATGACTGTCTCTTAATAATTTTGAATGAATTTAATTTTTAAGTTAAAAAGCTTAAATAAAATTAAAAGACGAGAAGACCCTATAGAGTTTAATAAATTAAGAATTATAAATTTTAAGAATTAATATTTTATATTTTAAAATTTATTTAATTGGGGTGATTAAAAAACTAATAAAACTTTTTTTTTATAAAAACATAAATTTATGAAATTTTGATCCAAAAGTATTGATTATAAGATTAAATTACCTTAGGGATAACAGCGTAATTTTTTTTGAGAGTTCTAATCGATAAAGAAGATTGCGACCTCGATGTTGGATTAAAATTAATTCTTGGAGTAGAAATTAAGAATTTTTGGTCTGTTCGACCATTAAAATTTTACATGATCTGAGTTTAAACCGGTGTGAGCCAGGTTGGTTTCTATCTTTAATAAATAATTATATTTTAGTACGAAAGGACCAAATATTTAATAAATTATTTTAACATTGAAAAAAAATGTTATTTTGGCAGAATAGTGCAATTGATTTAGAATCATTAAATGAAATAAAAATTTTCATATAACACTTGAGTTGACAGGATTTATTATTAATAGGGTTTTTAGGGGTTGTTTTAATTATTTGTGTATTAATTGGTGTTGCTTTTTTGACTTTATTAGAGCGAAAAGTTTTAGGTTATATTCAAATTCGGAAAGGACCAAATAAAGTAGGATTTTTAGGATTAGTTCAACCTTTTGCTGATGCAATTAAACTATTTTCTAAAGAACAAATTTATCCTTATATATCTAATTTTAATTTATATTATTTTTCTCCTATTGCAAATTTGTTTTTAGCTTTATTATTATGAATATGTATTCCTTTTTTAAGTATTAGGGTTAATATAAATTTATCTTGGTTATATTTTTTGAGAATTTCTGGATTAGGAGTTTATACAGTTATATTAGCTGGATGATCATCAAATTCAAATTATTCTTTATTAGGAAGATTGCGTGCTGTTGCTCAAACAATTTCTTATGAGGTTAGTTTGGCATTAATTTTAATATCTTTTATATTTTTAATCAGAAGGGTTAGAATTAATGATTTAAAGAATTTTCAGGAGTATATTTGGTTTTTATTTTTATTATTACCTTTATGTATAATATGATTAGTTTCTGGATTAGCTGAAACTAATCGAACTCCTTTTGATTTTGCTGAAGGTGAGTCAGAGTTAGTTTCTGGGTTTAATGTTGAGTATAGGAGAGGAGGATTTGCAATAATTTTCTTAGCAGAATATGCAAGGATTTTATTGATAAGTTTCATTAGATGTATATTATTTATAGGAGGAAATTTGAAAAGATTAACTTTATTTATCAGAGTGGGATTTTTAGCATTTTTTTGATTATGAGTTCGAGGAACTTTACCTCGATTTCGATATGATAAATTAATATATTTAGCATGAAAGGGTTATTTACCAGTAGCTTTAAATATATTATTATTTTTTTTAGGTGTAAAATTTTTAATTTTACCTTAAACTTTAGTTAATTAAATTTAGTAAGAGTTAAATAAAAAGTTTTTAATTTTTTATAAAATTTTAAGTAAATATAAATAATTTTATGAAATTAAAATTTAATTTAAAGATATTTAGAATTTTTCCTTTAAATTTTAGTTAATTAAATTTAGTAATAATTAAGTTAATAGAAAATTTTTAATTTCTTTTTTATATTTTCAAAATATAGGCTTATAGACAAGCTCATTAACTTAATTTTTAAAGATAATTTTATCTTGCCAAGAAGAAATTAAAGGATTAATTAAAAAATAAGTAAAATAAAGAACTGTTAAGATTTGTCCAATAAAAATGTAAGGGTCTTCAACAGGACGGGCTCCAATTCATGTAAGTAGTAAAATAATAGTAAATAGTCTTCAAAATAAAATTTTATTAATAGGATAAAATGCTAATCTTAAGAATTTTTTTTTATTAGTAAATGGTAAAATATATAAAATAGCAATAGATATAACTAAAGCTAGAACTCCTCCTAATTTATTAGGAATAGAACGTAAAATTGCATATGCAAATAAAAAATATCATTCTGGTTGAATATGAACTGGAGTTACAAGAGGATTAGCAGGAACAAAATTATCAGGGTCTCCTAATAAGTAAGGATTACTGAGAGTTAAAAAAATAAGTATTAGTGTTATAATTAAAAATCCTAAAATATCTTTATAAGAGAAATAAGGATGAAATGGTATTTTATCAATATTACTATTAATTCCTAAAGGATTATTAGATCCTGTTTGGTGCAGAAAAAGTAGATGAATAATTACTAAAGCTATAACAATAAAAGGTAATAAAAAATGAAGGGCAAAGAATCGTGTAAGAGTGGCATTGTCAACAGCAAATCCTCCTCATAATCATTGAACAATAGTAAATCCTAAATAAGGAATTGCTGATACTAGGTTAGTAATAACGGTTGCTCCTCAAAAAGATATTTGTCCTCAGGGTAAGACATATCCTAAAAAGGCTGTAGCTATAATAATAAAAAAGATTGTAGTTCCAATTATTCAAGTTTCAATTAAATTATAAGATCCAAAGTAAATTCCTCGGCCAATATGAATGTATAGACAAATAAAAAAAAATGAGGCTCCATTAGCATGAAGTGTACGAATTAATCAACCATAATTAACATCTCGACAAATATGGGAAATTCTATTAAATGCAAGTTCAATATTGGGGCAATAATGTATAGCTAGAAAGATTCCAGAAATAACTTGAATAATTAAGCATAATCCAAGTAAAGATCCAAAATTTCATATTGTAGAAATATTAGAAGGAGTAGGAAGATCAATAAGTGAATTATTAATAATTTTAATTAAAGGGTGAGATTTACGAATAGGTTGATTCATTAGTTTATTTGTCGTAGGGGTCCTGAGCGAATATCAGTAATTTTAACAACTATAATTAGTGTAACTAAAAGATAAGAAATAATTAAATAAAAAATTGAATTTAGTGGAAAATTAATAAATTTATTTAAAGATAAGTTAAAGTTTTGATTATTTTTTTGATCTATTAAATCATTTTTTAAAATAATATCAAAGAAGAATGCATCTCTAATAATAAAGAAAGAAGTAATTAAAAATACTGGAGTTACAATGATGAAAAGTTTAATTGAAAATTTGAATTTTTCATTAGAGGCAACTCTGGTTATATATATGAATAAGATTAATATACCACCAATTATAATAAGAAAAAGTATGTAAGAAAATCAATAATTAACAGATATTATTCCAGTTAAAATAGCAACAGAAATAGTTTGAATAAGTAAAGTTACACCTAAGGAAAGGGGATGTTTAAGAAATACAAATATAATAGCTAGGATTAGTATTGTATTGATAATTAATATAGAAATTTCAGGAAATAGTTTAATGAAAATTTTAATTTTGGAGATTAAAGAAAAAGTAGATATCTTTTTTCCTGAAGTTTTAAAAGAAATTTCTTATTTTTGATTTACAAGACCAATATTTTTTTTAAATTATTAAAACTAATGTTAATTTATATTTGTTTATCAGTGATTTTAAGATTAAGAGGATTAGTTGCTTTTACATTGAAACGGAAACATTTATTAACAATATTATTAAGTTTGGAATTTATTGTTGTTTCTTTGTATTTAAATATATTTATTTACTTTTCTTTAATAAATTATGAATATTTTTTTTTAATAATTTATTTGACAATAAGAGTATGTGAAGGAGTTTTAGGGTTAGCAGTTTTAGTTTCTATAATTCGTACACATGGTAATGATTATATTTTAACATTTTCTTTTTTATGATAAGTTATATTTTTTCATTATTAATAATAATTCCTTTATGTTTTTATTCTAGTTATTGATTAATTCAATTTTTATTTTTTATATTAACTTTTATATTTATAATTAATTTTTCTTTTAATTCTTTATTTATAAATATTTCATATTTTTTTGGAAGAGATTTATTATCTTATATATTAATTTTATTAAGTTTTTGAATTTGTAGATTAATAATTTTAGCAAGGGAAAAAATTTTTAAATTAAAAAATTTTAGGGAATTGTTTTTATTTGTAATTTTAATTTTATTATTATCTTTATATTTGGCCTTTTCTTCTATGAATTTGTTTTTATTTTATTTATTTTTTGAAATGAGGTTAATTCCAACTTTAATTTTAATTATTGGTTGAGGATATCAACCTGAGCGTTTAGAAGCTGGGGTTTACTTAATATTTTATACATTATTAGTTTCTTTGCCAATAATGATTTCTATTTTTTATTGTTATGAAAAATTAAATTCTTTAGATTTTTTTTTCTTAAAAGGTAGATTTAATATTATAGTATATTTAAGAATAAATTTAGCTTTTTTTGTAAAAATACCAATATATTTTGTTCATTTATGACTTCCTAAAGCTCATGTAGAAGCTCCTGTTTCAGGTTCAATAATTTTAGCTGGGATTATATTGAAGTTAGGGGGTTACGGAATAATACGAGTAATAAGTTTATTTTTAAGAATTGGGATACAGGTTAATTTAATTTTTATTGTAATTAGTTTAGTTGGGGGTTTCTATATTTCTCTTGTTTGTTTACGTCAGAGAGATATTAAGTCTTTAATTGCTTATTCTTCTGTTGCACATATAGGTATAGTAATAGCTGGAATTTTAACTTTAAATATTTGGGGATTTTGGGGGGCTTTAGTAATAATATTAGCACATGGTTTATGTTCTTCTGGTTTATTTTGTTTAGCAAATATTGTTTATGAGCGAACTCATAGACGAAGGTTGTATTTAAATAAAGGCTTATTAAATATTTTACCAAGTCTTTCTTTATGATGATTTTTATTTAGTTCATCAAATATGGCAGCACCACCTTCATTAAATTTATTAGGAGAAATTATATTAATTAATAGTTTAGTTAGTTATAGAATATATTTAATAGGAGTTTTAGCTTTAGTTTCTTTTTTTAGGGCGGCATATTCCTTATTTTTATATTCTTATTCTCAACATGGAAAATTTAGAGTTAGTAGAAATGTAATATTTATTGGAGTATTACGAGAATATTTATTATTATTATTTCATTGATTACCATTAAATTTATTAATTTTAAAATCAGAATATTTAACATTATGAATTTAATTTAAGTAGTTTAAATAAAATATTGATTTGTGGAATCAAAGATGTAAATTAATATCTTAAATAATTTTATCAATTTGTAAAATTTATTTTAGTTTATTTTTAAGATTAAGATTAACTTTATTTATTTTTTCAATAAAGTTTTTAATATTAGATTATTCTATAATTATTGAATATAGATTAGTTAATTTAAATTCAACTTTAATTGTCTTTACAATTTTATTTGATTGAATATCATTATTATTTATAAGTTTTGTTTTATTTATTTCTTCAATAGTAATTTTATATAGAGAAGAATATATGGGAGGGGACTTATTTATTAATCGATTTATTTTATTAGTAGTAATGTTTGTATTATCAATGATATTATTAATTATTAGACCAAATTTAATTTCTATTTTATTAGGTTGAGATGGATTAGGGTTAGTTTCATATTGTTTAGTAATTTATTATCAAAATGTAAAGAGATATAATGCAGGAATATTAACTGCATTATCTAATCGAATTGGGGATGTAGCTTTATTATTAAGGATTGCTTGAATAGTAAATTATGGAAGATGAAATTATGTATATTATTTAGAGTGTATAAAGGAAGATAGGATTATACAGTTAATTTCTATTTTAATTGTTTTAGCTGCAATAACTAAAAGAGCACAAATTCCATTTTCTTCTTGATTACCAGCTGCTATAGCAGCCCCAACACCTGTATCTTCTTTAGTTCATTCATCAACATTAGTAACTGCAGGAGTTTATTTATTGATTCGGTTTGAAATTTCATTTTCAGATAATTTAAAATTTTTTTTATTATTAATTGCTAGATTAACTATATTTATATCTGGATTAGGGGCTAATTTTGAGTTTGATTTAAAAAAAATTATTGCTTTGTCTACTTTGAGTCAATTAGGCTTAATAATAAGAATTTTATCTTTAGGGGGGTATTATTTAGCATTTTTTCATTTATTAACACATGCATTATTTAAAGCTTTGTTATTTATATGTGCAGGATTTATTATTCATTCTGTGGGAAATTGTCAAGATATCCGTTATTTAGGAGTTTTATTAAATAAAATACCATTAGTCTGTTCATTTTTTAATATTTGTAATTTTTCATTATGTGGTTTACCTTTTCTTTCAGGTTTTTATTCAAAGGATTTAATTGTTGAAGTTATATCTATAGGTTATTTAAATTTTTTTATTTATTTTTTATTTTATGTTTCAATTGGTTTAACAGTTTGTTATAGATTTCGTTTGACATATTATAGTTTAACAGGAGAAAATAATGGTTTAACTTTAAATAGTTTAAGAGAATCAAAATCTTGAATAATTAATGGAATAATAGGTTTAATTAGATTAGTTGTAATTATAGGAAGAGTTTTAATATGAACAATATTTTCTACCCCTTATTTTATTATTTTACCAATAATTATAAAGTTAATAACTTTATTAATAATTATAATTGGGATATATTTAGGGTATGAATTAGGAAAATTTAAAATTAACTATATAAATAAATCTTTAAATTTATTGACATTAAGAAGATTTTTGAGAATAATATGAAATTTACCTATTTTATCAACATTAGGGGTTAATTACTTTCCTATTAAGTGAGGAGAAATCTATAGAAAAAGATTTGATAAAGGATGAATTGAATATTATGGGGGACAAAATCTTTCAATATTTTTGAAGAAACAATCACAATTTATGCAAGTTTTATCTTTAAATCATTTAAAAGTTTATTTATTATTAATGATTTTATGAATTGTATTTATACTAATTTTTATATACTTAAATAGCTTATGTAGAGTTTAATATTGAAGATATTAAGGAAATAATTGATATTTTTAAGTAAATTTAAAAGATAAAATCTAATTTTACATTGAAAATGTAATGTTTTTTTTAAACTATTAAAATAGAAATATAAACGAATTTCATCGCTTTAAAATAAGTTAGAAGCTTATTTATGAGATTACATATTTCTTTAATTGGAGAATAACTCAATTTTATCATTAACAGTGATAAACCTCTAATTTGGTTTCAATTAAAATAAGGATGAATAAAAATCATCAAACTTTTAGGTCGAAACTAATTGCAAATTTTGCTTCTTATTAAGATAAATTGATTAATAATCAATACTTTTTAAATGCAAATTAAATGTTATAGTTAACTATTATCCTAAGAAGCTCAGGTTAAAGCTCCTTGATTTCATTCGTGGTAAAGACCAATTAATAAAATTAATAGAAAGAATAAGGAAATGATTGAATAATTTTTTAAGTTAGAAAAATTTAATGTAAGAATTAAAGGAAGTAGAAGAGTAATTTCTACATCAAAAATAAGAAAAATAACTGCAATAAGAAAAAATTGGAGGGAAAAGGGTAAACGAGCAGAATTTTTTGGGTCGAATCCACATTCAAATGGGGATCTTTTTTCTCGATCAGCAAAAGTTTTTTTAGAAATTAAATTTAAGACTAGTACTAAAATTAATAAAATTAAGGAAATAATTCTACTTATAATTAAAATAATTTTTATTATTTACACCAGAATTTCTGGATTTTTTGATTGGAAATCAATTTTAATAAAATTATAATATGTAAATATCTACCTCATCAATAGATAGAAATATAGAGGAATAATCAAACAACATCAACAAAATGTCAATATCAAGCAGCTGCTTCAAACCCAAAATGATGGGTTGATCTAAAGTGATTATAATAATGTCGAATTAAACATACTAGTAGAAATGTTGTTCCAATAATAACATGTAATCCGTGAAATCCGGTAGCTATGAAAAATGATGAACCATAAGCAGAATCAGCAATAGTAAATGAGGCTTCAATATATTCATAAGCTTGTAGTATAGTGAAATAAATTCCTAAAATTACTGTAAGTATTAGTCCATGAAGACCTTGTTGATAGTTATTTTCTATTAATCTGTGATGAGCTCAAGTAACTGTTAGTCCTGAAGTTAGTAAAATTAAAGTATTTAATAAAGGAATCTCAATTGGATTAAATGTTTGAATACCTTTAGGTGGTCAAGTTAAACCTAATTCAATTCTTGGAGATAAAGAATTATGAAAAAATCCTCAAAAAAATGAAAGAAAGAAAAAAATTTCTGAGGTAATAAAAAGAATTATTCCTCAACGAAGACCTAAGGTTACATTAAAAGTATGAAGCCCTTGAAAAGTTCCTTCACGAACAATATCTCGTCATCATTGTAATATAATTAAAGAAGTAATTAATAAGCCAATTAATAAAAGATTATTATTATAGGAATGAAATCATTTAATTAAACCTATCATAGTACTTATAGCCCCTAAAGCTCCTAAAATAGGTCAAGGACTAATATCAACTAAATGAAATGGATGATTTTTTAAAGATGACATTAGTTAACTTCTCTAGAATAGAGGGAACTTAAAATTGCAAAAACATATGATTGAATTATAGCAACAGCAGATTCAAGGGTTAAAAGTAGAATTTGAGTAATAATAAGAAAATTTAAAAATAAAATAGATAATGAGGATCCTGTATTTCCAAGAAGTGTTATTAATAAATGACCAGCAATTATATTAGCTGATAAACGAATAGCTAATGTTCCTGGACGAATAATATTTCTAATAGTTTCAATACAAACTATAAAAGGTATTAAAATAGGAGGTGTTCCTTGAGGAACAAGGTGAGCAAATATATGAATTGTATTATTAATTCACCCAAAAATCATAAATCTTAATCATAAAGGAAGAGCTAATGTTAATGTTAAAGTTATATGTCTAGATCTTGTGAAAATATAGGGAAATAATCCAAGAAAATTATTAAAAATAATAATTCTAAATAAAGAAATAAAAATTAAAGTTCTACCATGAGAATTTACAGGTCCAATTAATGTTTTAAATTCTTTATGAAGGGTAATAATAATTTTTGATCAAATTAAGTTAAATCGAGAAGGAATTACTCAAAAAATAGGAGCAATAATTAATAAACCTAGAAAGGTTCTTATTCAATTTAAGGATAAATTGAATCTAGTTCTTGGGTCGAAAGATGAAAAAAGATTAGTTATCATTTCCAATTAAATTTTAATAATTTTTTTTTTGTTAGAGAAACTTTAGGGGTATAAAAAATAATATAGTAATTTTTAATGTTAAAGATTATAAATAAAAAGATAAAAAAAATAAAAAGAGTTAGTCAATTTAATGGAGCTATTTGTGGAATAGAAAATTATTAAAAATAATAATTTTAGCTTGACAAACTAATGTTATAAATTAACTAAATTTTCCATCAGAAGTGGGTGTTAATCTACTATTAAATGGTTTAAAATTCCATTGCTTACTTTCAGCCATCTAATGAAACTAAGGATTTAGAAATTCAGTTAATAAAATATTTTGGAGGAATTCTTTCAATTACAATTGGCATGAATCTATGGTTAGCTCCACAAATTTCTGAACATTGACCATAAAATAGACTAATACGGTTAACTGAGAAAGTAATTTGATTAAGACGTCCAGGAGTAGCATCAATTTTAACACCTAGTGCAGGGATAGTTCATGAATGAATAACATCAGCAGCAGTAATTAATATACGAATTTGAGAATCAAAAGGAATTATGATTCGATTATCTACATCTAATAAACGAAAATTAAATGAATTTATTTCAGAAATAGGAATTATATATGAATCAAATTCAATATTTTTAAAATCAGAATATTCGTATGATCAATATCATTGGTGACCAATAGATTTAATAGTAATTAATGGATTATTAATTTCATCAAGAATATAAATTAGTCGAAGAGATGGGAGAGCAATAAAAATAAGTGTAATTGCAGGAAGTATAGTTCATACAATTTCAATAATTTGATCTTCAAGAAGTAATCGATGAGAAAATTTATTGAAAAAGAGAGATATTATTAATTGACCTACTAAAATAGTAATAATTACTAAAATTAATAGGGTATGATCATGAAAGAAAGAGAGTTGTTCTATGAGAGGAGAAGCACTATCTTGGAGAAGAAGAGTTTTTCATGTAGCAATTTCTAAAAAAAGAAAAACTTTATATTTGGGGTTTAAATCCAATGCACTATTCTGCCACATTAGAAATTTCCGGTAAGAATAGGTAATTCAGAATATCTATGTTCAGCTGGAGGAAGATGTTGAAGTCATTCAATTGAAGTTAATATTCTAAGTGTTGAAATAGATTTACGTTGAACAGCTAAACTTTCTCAGATGATATATAGAAGAAAGATTACTCTAACTAATGAAATTAAAGATCCAATAGAAGATACAATATTTCATAAAGTAAAAGCATCAGGGTAATCAGAGTAACGTCGAGGTATCCCGCTTAGTCCAAGAAAGTGTTGAGGGAAAAAGGTTAAATTTACTCCAATAAATATTACTAAAAATTGAATTATTAAAAATTTATTATTTAAGGTTACTCCTGTGAATAATGGGAATCATTGGATAAACCCTGCTATAATTGCAAATACAGCTCCTATAGATAAAACATAATGAAAATGAGCTACAACATAATAAGTATCATGAAGAATAATATCAATAGAAGAATTAGCTAATACAACTCCTGTTAATCCTCCTACGGTAAATAAAAATACAAACCCTAGAGCTCATAATGAAATTGGTCTATAAGAAATATGGGTTCCATGAAGAGTTGCTAATCATCTGAAAACTTTAATACCAGTAGGTACTGCAATAATCATTGTTGCTGAAGTAAAATAAGCTCGAGTATCTACATCTATTCCAATAGTAAATATATGATGAGCTCATACAACAAATCCTAGGAGACCAATTGCTATTATAGCATAAATTATTCCTAGAGTCCCGAAAGCTTCTTTTTTACCCCTTTCTTGGCTAATAATATGAGAAATTATACCAAATCCAGGAAGAATTAAAATATAAACTTCTGGATGTCCAAAAAATCAAAATAAATGTTGATATAAAATTGGATCCCCTCCTCCGGCTGGGTCAAAGAAAGAAGTATTTAAATTTCGATCAGTTAAAAGTATAGTAATTGCTCCAGCTAAAACGGGCAAAGAAAGAAGAAGAAGAATAGCAGTAATTTTTACTGCTCAAACAAATAAGGGAAGACGATCAAAAGATAAACCTATTGGTCGTATATTAATTACTGTAGTAATAAAATTAACTGCTCCAAGAATAGAAGAAATTCCAGCTAAATGGAGACTAAAAATAGCGAGATCAACTGAAGCTCCATTGTGAGCAATATTAGCTGCTAAAGGTGGATAAACAGTTCATCCTGTTCCAGCTCCTTTTTCTACAATACTTCTTATAATTAAAAGTGTAAGAGAAGGTGGAAGAAGTCAAAATCTTATGTTATTTATACGAGGAAAAGCTATATCGGGAGCTCCAAGTATTAGTGGGACTAGTCAATTACCAAATCCACCAATTATAATTGGTATTACTATAAAAAAAATTATAATAAAAGCATGGGCAGTAACAATTACATTATAAATTTGGTCATTGCCAATAAGAGTACCTGGATTTCCAAGTTCTGATCGGATTAATATTCTTAAGGAAGTTCCTACTATGCCTGATCAGGCACCAAAAATAAAATATAAAGTTCCAATATCTTTATGATTTGTTGAAAATAACCACTTGTTCGGTGAAATGGCTGAGGATAGGCAGTAAATTGTAAATTTACCTACGAAATAAAAATTTCTTTTACCAAGTTTTATATTCAACAATAATATTAAATTACAAATTTAAAAGTAATGAAGTTAAAAGTTAATTAAAATTAACTGCCTCAAGAATAACTGAAATTTCATTATGAGTAATATTTACTATTTTAAATATTAGTTAAATTTTATTCAACCTTCTTTTTCTATAATTTTCCCCCAATAAAAATTTTTCAAGTCTTATATTCAACAATGATATTAAATTGCAAATTTAATGGTGGTGAAGAGCCTAAGGCTTAGGCATATCTTCTATTTTCAACTTTGAAGGTTGATAGTTTGGGGGGGGGTTTAACTTAAATCCTTAATAGAAGTTTCAAGTTAAGGTACAAATTAATAAGCCCCTTAAAGTAATGAAGTTAAAAGTTATGATAAGGAAATTATTTGTTTTATGCTTTACAATTAAAATTTCATTGGTATTAATGATTAATGTTGCAAGTGTAATTCGAAGATAAAAGAATAAAGTAATTAAAGTTCTAACAATTAATAAAACTCTTAATAAATAAAATTGATTAATAATTAATCTATTGATCACTAATCATTTAGGAAAAAATCCTAAAAAAGGTGGGAGTCCTCCTAGAGACAAAAAATTTAAGATAAAAAAAATTTTTAAATGCTTATTAAAAGTTATTGAACTAAAAAGTTGAATTAAATTAAAAATTGATAAAAAATTAAAAATCAAAATTATATTAATTGAAATAATTGTATAAATTAAAAAATAAAATATTCAAATTGTTTGAGTATTTAATATACTAGCCAATATTCAACTAATATGATTAATAGAAGAATAGGCCAAAATTTTTCGTAAGCTAATTTGGTTTAGGCCCAGAATACCTCTAGTAATTGAAGAAATAATAATAATTGTAAATAAGAAATTAGTTAAATGAACATTAAAAAAAATTATCATTATGGGTGCAATTTTTTGTCATGTGAGTATAATTATTCCATTAATTCAATTTAAACCTTCCATTACCTCAGGGAATCAGGCATGAAAAGGGGCAGCTCCAACTTTAATAAATAGAGCTGACATTAAAATTATATTGATAGTTAGGGACCTACCAATATAAGAATATAAATTGAATGATAAAATAATAGAAAAAAGAAGAATTCTTGAGGCTAAAGCCTGAGCAATAAAATATTTTAAGGCAGCTTCAGAAGCAAAGATATTTTTTTTATCTTTCAATAAGGGGATAATTGAAAGAAGATTAATCTCTAAGCCCATTCACATTCTTAGCCAAGAATAAGAAGAAATAGTAATAAGTGTTCCTGAAATTAATGTGGAAATAAATAAAATAGAATGAAAATTCTTAATTAAAAAGAGAAAGATTAAGACTTTCATAAGTGGGGTATGAACCCAGTAGCTTTGTTAGCTTACCTTTTTACATTTAAGTATATGATGTACAAAAGTTTTTGATACTTTTAGGGATAGTTTAATTCTATCAAATGTAAATAATGAGGGTGGGTGGGGCCACATGTTCAATTCTATCAAAATTATCCTTTTTCAGGCACCTCATT